ATATATAACACAAAACTTCTCCACCAATTCGTTCTAGTCGAGCCTCTCGGTCTGTCATTATACCTCGAGAAGTAGAAATAATTACAATTCCCATCCCACCTAAAATTCTAGGAATTCGTTGGTAATTCGAATAGATTCGTAGACCAGGCCGACTGATTCGTTTTAAATTTAAAAAATTTCTATAAGGCCTTTTCCTATTCCTTCTATGCCGTAGGGTTAAAACAAAAAAAGATTTTTTGGTTTCTTGATGTTTTCTCACGTTTTCGATAAAACCTTCTCGTAAAAGTATTTTAACAATATTTTCAGTGATATTAGTAGATGCTATTCGAACCACCCTTTTTCTATTCATATCAGCGTTTCGTATAGAGGTTATTATGTCAGCAATAGTATCCCTACCCATGGTGAATTAAAATTCTTGGTGCTCCCCAATTTTGATATAATCAACATGTTTTTCTTGTTTTTTACTTATTTGTTTATGAATTTAAATTAAAGGCATATGCATGAGACACAATCTACTATAAATTCTTAATCTCTTTCTTTCAAATACCTTACTATAACATAACCATATGATGGTCTTATCTTATTTTAAAAGACCTTACAATACCTCCGGAGCTAATGAAACTATTTTAGTAAAATTTAACTGTCTCAATTCCCGGGCAATTGCACCAAAAACTCGAGTTCCTTTGGGGTTTCCTTCTTGGTCAATGACAACCGCAGCATTGTCATCATATCGTATTATCATACCGTTATCACGTTTGAGTTCTTTACAAGTACGTACAATTACAGCTCTGACCACCTCTGATCTTGCTAGGGGCATATTTGGCACTGCTTCTTTGATCACAGCAACAATAACGTCACCGATATGAGCATATCGACGATTGCTAGCTCCTATGATTCGAATACACATCAATTCTCGAGCCCCGCTGTTATCCGCTACATTCAAAAGAGTCTGAGGTTGAATCATATCAGTTTTTTAGAATATATTCTTTCAATGCAAAGCAAAGAGTGAAGAAAAAAAAAAGAAATATTGTTTGTCCAAAGAAAGAAACCGGCACCCGTGGTTGTTTTTTTATCCCCAAGACCTTTTTCTTTTGATTCTTTTTATCCCGAAATAATAAATTGAGTTCGTATAGGCATTTTGGACGATGCTATTGAAATCGCCCTTCTGGCTATATTTTCTGTTACTCCACCCATTTCATAAAGTATTCGACCTGGTTTAACAACAGCTACCCAATATTCAGGGGATCCTTTCCCCGAACCCATACGTGTTTCTGCGGGTCTTACTGTAACCGGTTTGTCTGGAAATATACGTACCCATATTTTTCCACCGCGGCGTGCATTTCGTGTCATTGCTCGTCGACCTGCTTCTATTTGTCTAGATGTGATCCAAGCAGGTTCAAGTGCCCGAAGAGCATATTTACCGAAAGAAATATGATTACCTCGATAAGATATTCCCTTCATTCTTCCTCTATGTTGTTTACGAAATCTGGTTCTTTTGGGGTTATAGTTGATGGTTGGTTCTGAATTCCATCTCTACTACAGAACTGGACATGAGAGTTTCTTCTCATCCAGCTCCTCGCGAATAATAAAATTTGAAAATTGTCTATTATTCATTTGTATATCTTGTTTTTTTAGCTAACTAAACATAAACATATTTCTATTTTAAATTTTTAAAATCGTATTTTTTTATGTTATAACGAATCTTTTTTTTGTTTTGCATTTTATCCTATTGTATTGACCAAAAATTATCAATTCAAGAAAATAAAGTTTTCACGGGCGAATATTTACTCTTTTCGGTGCTATTTCAGTTGTAGGGTTAACTCATGACTTTTCTTTTCCCAATAAATGAAGGAATTAGTCTCTGGTTTGTTTCGCCATCCCGATCAATGAGTCTGTTGTCAATAGATTTGGATTCACAGGTTCCATCGTTCCCATCGCTTCTTACTTAATGGTTAGGTCTGATTTCTACAATGGAGCTCATAATGAAATTTTTTGTTAAGCCAATTTTCTTAATCTTTATTAGCTCGAAGCTCTTATTTTTTTTTGTTCTATGAACAGATTCATTTTCTTTTTTATGAATCCATATTGATTAATGCTTTATTACACTGCTTTTTTATGAGATGACTCATAAACCTTACATATTGGATGGAATTTTATATCGCTGGTTTTGTTTGTTTCTCCCCTTCTTTCACCCTTCCATTTATCCACATCTTTCTTCTTCGCTTCACAACTTAGAATCAGATTTATTTTTCTTTTGTTTATGCAAAAAAGATTTCAGTTGCTACAGTGATATGACCGATATATCATATCTTGACTGGTTCTTTGGATCCAGATAATGTGAAGTGATGAGTTGGTTATTAGTTCTATAGTTATTTGTTTATACAAAGAGGCTGGTCTTTTTTTTTTTCTTTAACCCTAACCCTAAAAAACCAACGAGTCGCACACTAAGCATAGCAATTATTTTCAAAGGGTCGATCTAATTTTTATTCAACCTTATAGA